CCAAGGATTCCCTGAGTAAGAACCATTGGATCATCACTTATTGAATGATAAATATAATGACTCAAAATCCAAAGAAAGTTTTTTACTTGGATCAAAATAAAACAGGGGGGGTTAAAAATAAAAGAAAAGTATTTTGATTTATAACTCTTTGGAAATTCTTTTGGAATCCGGTCACGGGGTGTGAATATTAAGTAGGAATCATAGTGAATATATATATTTTTTTTTGATCTATTTCATCTATTCCGTGCTTCAGATAGGAGAATGAATATCCGACGAGGTAAAACCATCTCTATCAAGATGACAGACCCACTCTCTGTACTATCAATAAGATCCATTATAACAAGTCACACACTCATATTCCGGAAATACAGAAAGAAATTCCACGATCGAACTACCAATAACAAAAAAATAGAATCAGATAAAAATACAAAACCGAAATGCTTTATTTTCTATTGAAAAAGCCAAAAATTCGCGGTTAGTGTGAATCTAATTCATTGAAATTCCATCCAATAAAACAGAAGAATTATAAATTTCCAAAATAATAGATAAGAATACCGCAAATAGAGCCATTGCAAGACCCATCAAAGGGGTAGTTCCCCACCCAGGAGCTACTTTACCATATTCTGAATTTAATGGTTTCAATAACCCCCCTAAACCTGTTTGTTTTGGTCTAGCTCTAGAACTATCCTCAACAGTTTGTGTAGCCATACATCCTATTTTGTATTAATTGAGATCTGTTGACTTTGTATACCATTCCGTTGTAAATAAACGCTTTTTTCAGAGATCCATTTTTTTTGTTCTTGAAATTATATAATAATGGAAACAGCAACCCTAGTCGCCATCTTTATATCTGGTTTACTTGTAAGTTTTACGGGGTATGCCTTATATACTGCTTTTGGGCAACCCTCTCAACAATTAAGAGATCCGTTCGAGGAACACGGGGACTAGTTGAAGTAATGAGCCTCCCAACATTGGGAGGCTCATTACTTCAATTGATATAATAAAAAATCATTTCGTCTTTTTAGTTTGAATTTTAGGCGGTTCTCGAAAAAAGATAGCGAAAAAAATGATCCCTAGAGTGGAGACTAAGAGGAATGTATAAACCAATGCTTCCATAAATTCGATCGTGCTTTACTTACAATTATAACTTCCGTACCTATTTATTTGAGATTATCTCTCCGATAAAGAAAAAGAAAGAGTCAAAGAAAAGGGGAAGAAGATTTTTCGGTTAACCTTAACCTATGTGAAATCAAAAAAAGAAAGAAAAAATAAATAACAGAGAAATCCTGTATCAGACTGCTTGTCTTTTTGTAGTTGGATCTCCAAGTTTTTGGAATGCTCCAAATTCTAATTGAGTATCCAAATCCGGGTCAATACCAGCAAAAACATCTCTGAAGAGGGTTCTAGCACCATGCCAAATGTGCCCGAAGAAGAAGAGCAGAGCAAACGAAGCATGCCCAAAAGTAAACCAGCCCCTCGGACTGCTACGAAAAACACCATCCGATTTCAAAGTAGCGCGATCTAATTCAAAAATTTCACCTAATTGAGCGCGTCTAGCATATTTTTTAACAGTAGCAGGATCACTATAACTGACTCCATTGAGTTCGCCACCATAGAACTCAACGGTTACACCTACTTGTTCGACACTATACTTCGATTCTGCCCTTCTAAAAGGAACGTCGGCTCTAACAATTCCGTCTCCGTCTACCAAAACAACCGGAAATGTTTCAAAAAAAGTAGGCATACGACGTACAAAAAGTTCACGCCCCTCTTTATCTCTAAAGATAGGATGTCCTAACCACCCAACAGCTATTCCATCCCCGCTGTCCATTGAACCCGCTCTGAATAATCCCCCTTTTGCAGGATTATTCCCGATGTAATCATAAAAAGCCAATTTTTCAGGAATTTTAGACCAAGCTTCTGATAAGCTTTGATTTTTTGCTAGCCCAGCGCCAACTCTTCGATATATTTCTTGCTGGAAGTATCCCTGATCCCATTGATAACGGGTGGGACCAAATAATTCGATAGGAGTAGTTGCTGAACCATACCACATTGTTCCAGCAACAACAAAAGCTGCAAAAAAGACAGCAGCAATACTACTGGAAAGGACGGTTTCAATATTGCCCATACGCAATCCCTTGTAGAGACGTTGGGGCGGACGGACACTAAGATGAAATAGACCCGCTAATATACCTAAAGTCCCCGCTGCAATATGATGAGAGGCTATCCCTCCTGGAACAAAAGGATCAAAACCTTCTACGCCCCATGCTGGATTTACAGGTTGTACCTCCCCGGTTAGTCCATAAGGATCGGACACCCATATTCCAGGACCATACAACCCTGTTACATGAAATGCACCAAAACCAAAGCAAGCTAGCCCTGAAAGAAATAAATGAATTCCAAAAATCTTGGGCAAATCTAAAGAGGGTTTTCCTGTGCGTTCATCAGAAAATATTGCTAAATCCCAATACACCCAATGCCAGATAGCTGCCAAGAAGCACAAGCCAGAAAACATAATATGTGAGCCGGCCACACCTTCGTAACTCCAAATACCCGGATTCGATACAGTTCCCCCTGTGATACTCCAACCACCCCATGAATTAGTTATTCCTAAACGAGTCATGAAGGGTATAACGAACATACCTTGTCTCCACATTGGATCAAGGACGGGGTCAGAGGGATCAAAAACTGCTAATTCATATAAAGCCATTGAACCGGCCCAACCAGAAACCAAAGCTGTATGCATTATATGGACAGCCAGCAAACGGCCGGGATCATTCAATACGACGGTATGCACACGATACCAAGGCAAACCCATGTAAATACCCCTTTATCAACGAAAAATAGACACTATGTAACTTTATTGCATTGGAAAAACTATGCTATGGACCTCCCCCTTTCAGTGGATTCTCTCGGAGAAAGGATTAATATTTGTTATATTCTTGTTTTTTTTTAGTAAAAACGTAAGAATTCGGTTCGTAGGAACAATGAGAAGCAGATCTATTCTATATCCGATAAGTACCAATACGCAATGGGGGTTGATCCCATTTTCTATGAACAAATACATAGTTGTTAATCATTCAAAAAACCTATCGTAATTTTTTTTCACCGCTATGGATAAAAGATGATAAAAGACAATATGATTAAGGCAATCAAGGTTTTCTGACGCTTCCACACCAAAGCGGACGCGGTCCGACCGACGCTTACACATGAAAGATCCCGCGCCGCGTAAGGCCGATAACAACACCTTATTTTATTTTTTATTCCACCTTCTTCCAGGGTCGCGGTTTTTTGTTGCTCGCTTTTTATGCCTATTGGTGTTCCAAAAATACCTTTCCGGATTCCCGGAGATGAAGAAGCTTCTTGGGTTGACCTGTAGTGCGACTTGTCAGATATTTTGGGCTATATGGGATTTTCCCGTTGTCTCCCCCGATCGAGATATCGCCCATTTTGCCCAAGAAAGACTGAATTATCAAAAATTTGGAGCGTGAAGGAAGTTCGATTGTTAAGTTCAATTATGTACAATTCGATCTATTTTGGGGGGTATTCAAATCAATATTATCAATTAGAATCTAATTTCTAAAAATTTATGGTTAGCTTGGGTGGACCAAAAAAATGAAGGACCCAGGCTCTGTTTAGAAAAAACCCAATTGGTAATAAATATATTTATGATTATTAATACTTAATTTCATAATACTTATATCATAGATCATAAAAGCTCTTTTGAATAAGAAAAAAATTTATGACTTTTAATACCCCCAAAAATAGGATAAATACGTCGAATATTTGGCAGAAGATAGGAAATGAATTGAAAAAGAAGTAAGTGGTAGGAAAAAAACGAAGTTTTATATTAGTAAGATGTGTCCTGCTGTATGTGCAAATCTAAATCGGGTCTATTTTTACTCGGAGTAGAGCAGAAACCTAAAACAACTGAGGAAGTCCATTAGGAACAAGAAAATAACATCGTGATTGGGATTCGATCTCGGTGAAACCATACATCAATGAGAAGTTAGGTCGATAAGTTTAATGGATTTTGTTTATTTATAGGGAAGGGGGACAAAGGAAAAGGCGTCTTTCTTGAAAAAAGAAAAAAAAAAAAGACGCTTCTTTAATAAATTATAAAATTAGATTAGAAAAAGGGTGTCCCGCCATAAAAAACAAAAGAAAGAGGGCCGGAATCTACACATTGATTCTTTTTTTCGCAAATTTTGTTAAACCGTATGCATCAAAAGGTGCATGTACGGCTCTTATCTTAAGGGATACAAATTTTATCCTAATTAACGGACTTTATCGAAGCAGATCCCTCTTTTTAGGCCAAGAAGTTGATTACGAGATCGGGAATCACATTGCTGGGCTGATGATATTTCTCAGCATAGAGGATGCGAATAAAGATCTTTATTTCTTTATAAACTCTCCCGGCGGGTTGGCAGTAGCCGGATTAGTCATTTATGATACTATGCAATTCGTAACACCTCATGTCTATACACTAGGCCTGGGATTAGCCGCCTCAATGGGATCCTTTCTCCTGGTCGGCGGAGAAATTACCAAACGCCTAGCATCCCCTAACGCTTGGCGCCAATGCGTTTTTTAAGAAAAAAGACTATGCCTTCGCCATATGAAATATGAATATTAAGTAATAATAGCATGGCACTTCTCGAATTCGATATGAAATATATATATATTTTCAAAACATAGATTATATATCGAAAGGGCACTATCAAATTAGTATAAGAGGTATTCCCCGATTTTCTCCGGGACCTTTTCAGCGTCACAAACTTTTTTGTTTCTCCCCTATAAAATGAAAGAGTACGAAAAAAAAAAAAGAAACTTTGGGATTGCTGAATCACAAACGAAATAATATATAAAAAGCAACGGGGCCATCATAGTATTTTTTAACTGTTCTGAAAGCAAGGATGGTAATTGGATCATTTGCCGACCCGGATCTGAGAAACTAAACCCTATATCTAATCTATATTATTTTCTCTTTCTTCACTGGAAGGTCAGGTCAAAGTGAATTCGATTGTGGAGCCGTATGCAATGTGCCGAAGATGCCTGTACGGTTGCTCAATTCTATCTTCTTTTTCTTAATTATCATCCCCTCTCCTCATCATCCGAGATAGAGGAACCATTTGTGATATCATCAGGGTAATGATGCATCAGCCCGCGTCCTCTTATACTGCCAAAGACCCAGCGGCGGAGGTATTCGTGGACTCAGAGGAAATAGAAGAAATTCGCGAAATGGTCCTAAGGGTTTATGTACAAAGAACAGGCAAACCCCCAAGGGTTATAAACGACCATTTGGAAAGAAATATTTTTATGTCAGCAACCGAAGCCAAAGATTATGGAATTATTGATGCTATAGGGATTAAAGATATTCTTGTTCGTGTACGGGATGACCATCCTCGTCTGGACGATTCTCCCAACCCCGCAACACCACGAGAATTGCGATAAGTTTCCCTTTCGTTTTCCCTTTAAATACTAGGAAAAAAAAGGGAATGTGAACACATCCGGGAAGATAAACTTGCTCTTTCTTTATTGTAATGTATAATTGTAATACATATGGGATCGAATCCATATGGAAGCAGTTACGATAAGAACCGCTTGCATTTGTCCACGGAATTCCTAATTCAAATTGAAATATACACGGATTCATTAGCTAAGATTGCTGGGTTTCAGCATATTCATGGTACCCGCGTATAGGGGTTCAAAATGTTTTGATTGCACCTTATCCTAATCACAACCAGGGAGTTGCGCTTAATTAAACTTCCTACTTCCGTGTTTCGTAATGTTGACTATTATTCCTAAGCAGGCCGGGTGGGGTTCGGATCGATCTAAACCCACCCACTCATTATGTATACGATTCAAGATGCCAACTATTAAACAACTTATTAGAAACACAAGACAGCCAATCAGAACTGTCACGAAATCACCCGCCCTGCGGGGATGTCCTCAGCGCCGAGGAACATGTACTAGGGTGTATGTGCGACTCGTTCAGATCCTCGCTCGGACAAAATAAAGGGAAAAAATATCAAGTCTCAATGTCAGTACCTGTGAATGGGATAAAATAGAAGCAAGGGCCGTTCACTATTAAATAAAAAGACATAAAAAAAGATATATTATATCCTTCTAGCGTGTTGGAATTTATGGTTTCCATTGGTGCAAATCCAAGCATTTCAATTTTGAATTGAAGATGAAAAAATTCCCCATTGGTAACAAATGGTTATCCATTAAGCGGGGGAAATCCCATTTTCAAAGCAGAAATCTTATGCACCTACTTTGGAAAAATTGGAAAAAACGGACTAAAAGGGTCAGCTACTCAGCTAATCTTCATAATTCAATATCGTTACTGTATAGGTGGGTCTCGTTGTGAAAGACCTATGACTAGATAATTCATGGGTAGAGCCAGAGAATGTGAACTGTACACGTTCCCAATGGCATTGATTAAATGAAGTCAGGGGCTCCGGTGTATAGAGAGGACCTCACCGTTTAAGACGTAACCATAGAAACGAAGGAACCCACGATTTCTTTATTCATTTCTATTTAGTAGTTTTTTATCTTTTAGGTTTTTTAATACCGAGTATCAATACTATTTATTATTTCGAGGTGAAATACGGATAAAAAAAAAAAAAAGAAAAATCGTGGTCGGGAAGGTTATAGTAGCCAAAGCCGTTGGAATTTTTGTTTTATACATTGGAAGAATCCGTTTTGTTATTAAGAAACTAGGAAAGAGGAAAAGAATAACTGAAAGAAAAAAAAATTATTAGTTATTCATTAAAGTTTCATTTATTCAATGACCAGAATTAGACGGGGATATATAGCTCGTAGACGTAGAACAAAAACGCGTTTATTTGCATCAAGCTGGCGGGGGGCTCGTGGAAAACTGACTCGAACAATGATTCAACAGAGAATAAGAGCTTTGTTTTCGTCTCATCGAGATAGAGATAGACAAAAGAGAGATTTTCGTCGTTTGTGGATCACTCGAATAAATGCAGCAATTCGCCAGAACGGCGTATCCTATATTTATAGTAAACTTATACACAATCTGTACAAGAAGCAGTTGCTTCTTAATCGTAAAATGCTTGCACAACTCGCTATATTAAATAAGAATTGTCTTTATATGATTTCCAATGAGATCCTAAAAGAAGTAGATTGTCAGGAATCCGCTAGAATATTTGAAATCTAGTTCGCTGGAGAATGAACTCCGGGAAGGTAGAGTAGAAATTAATATGATAATATGATAAGGAGAATATGATAAAAAAGAGAATATGATAAAGCCGCTCAAAATAAAATCAGTAAAGACGTCCAATATCCAATAAAAAAGGATCTCTTGTTCCCACATTCTTGTTTTTTCTTACAATACAACAATCTAAGCAAGATTGGATTCTCGAATTTTTCAAACAAACTCTCAATTGAATTAATTGAGGAGTAAGCTTTTTTTTTTTTTTATTTATTTCTGGTTCTAAGACCAACAGTTCTTACGGTCGACTGCTTTCTTTCAAACCGTTTCGCCTTATGACGAAAAGGTAACAAAGATAAAATACGAGCTTGTTTTATAGCAATAGTAATTAATCTTTGTTGTTTTAAAGTCAATCTATTTACCCGTCTCGATAAAATTTTTCCTTGTTGACTAATAAATCGACTAATTAAACTGATGTTTCTATAATCAATTCGATCCCCCGATTGGATCGGGGGCAAACGCCTACGAAAAGATCGCTTAGATTTAAGAAAGAGTCGCTTGGATTTATCCATGGTTTGTTTATTCCTTAGCCCGAAAATACTAGTTGAATCTGATCCAAAAAAATGAGAATGACAAAAGGAAAGGATTTTTTTTTCTTTTTTCTATTCTATTTAAGTTATTCTAGATTTAAGCCATATCATAGATTATAGAAATCCTGTTCCATATAACAATTAAGAATACGGTGTGTCCCCTTTCATCTTCCTTGTAAAAAAAGACAGACACTTGATTCGATCTATTTCTTTATCTCCCCATGAATTGTCTGTTTGTAACAATAGGGACAGAATTTTTTCAATTCTAATCGACCAGGCGTATTGTGTCGATTCTTTTGAGTAACATATCTGGAAATACCCTTCGATTCCTTATTATTATTAACACCCCCTCGAACACAATTGGTACATTCCAAGATAACCGTTACACGGGCATCTTTACCCCTGGCCATAACATAACCCCCCTTTGAGTTTTTGATTTAACCAACCCTTCTTTTTTCCGATCTAAAGGTAAAAAAAGGAAGGAAAAAAAGAAATAGAAGTTGCTCGAACTAGAAATTTGGAAAGATTTCGTTGCAATCACAACAAAATATAGTAAGTAATATTCAATATTTAAAAAATTCAAATAATAAAAATGAATATAAATAGAAAAAAAAGTAAAATAACGATTTCGAACTCTATTTCTCTATTTCATTGAGTTCTATTTACAATAGAATTCTATTCATAAGATAATCTTCTTTCATTTAAATATCTTGTATGATATTCTTGTTTTAGACAAATTTCCGCTCTCACGATATTTTTTTTTTTCAATTGAATTGGATGCGTAAACCGAATTTAGCCGGAGTTGAATCTACGTTTTTATTTCTCTTTCCTCCTTTCTTTATTGTACTTAATCGGATCTAATTCTATTTTAGATCCAAGAAAAGAGGGGGAGGGATTAGTCATAGATCTTGTGATTCTATCTATAATCTTCTTCACCCCTTCCCATGTCAATAGTTAATAACTAGGAAAAAAAAGGGAATGTCAACGCATCCGGGAAGAAACGATTGATCTCTATCAATAGACCCGCTAAAGCCCCGAACCAGAGAGCACTTAGTACCGGTGCCACGGAAAGATATGTTTTTAGATCTCGCATTGAAAATCCTCCTTCTTTATTGTAATGTATAATTGTAATACATATGGGATCGGATGTATATGGAAGCAGTTAAGATAAGAACCGCTTGTATTTGTCCACGAAATTCCTAATTCAAATTGAAATGTACAAGGATTCGTTAGATCAGATTTTTCCCTTTCTTAAAACCGAAAAAACATCCCTTTCCAAATGAGCATTCCCCCAAAACATTCATTTTGAGTTCTTTTTTACGATTCATCTAATATATATTATAATAATATATAAATAATATATAAGCCTTCTAATAACTAATATCGAATCACTAATAATACATATTAGATAGATAAGCCTTCTATTATTAGATGGTTTGTTATATGAGACCAAAAAAAGAAATGGCAAGATAACTTGTATATCAATGGATATGGCTAAGGATAAAAAAAAGGATTTGGAAAATAAGACAGGAATTCTCTACAATGACACAGTCGACCAATTGAAAGGGATGTAGCGCAGCTTGGTAGCGCGTTTGTTTTGGGTACAAAATGTCACGGGTTCAAATCCTGTCATCCCTACCTATTACTTCTCCTCTGAGCAGTAACGAGGGATCGAGTGAAATCGATTCAAATCTTGCATACAGAATCTTTTTTAGTCTAGGTATATATAAGATATGTATGCTATATGATAGCATACAAGAGGTATTGGGATTACAAAACAAAGGACTCTTCCTTACATATAGTCTTAGCTATTGTGATTAGAAAGCGCTCTTAGTTCAGTTCGGTAGAACGTGGGTCTCCAAAACCCGATGTCGTAGGTTCAAATCCTACAGAGCGTGATTCGGGTCTTGATTAGGTTAAGACGAGACACTATTTGAACCCTTCCTTTCTTTAATTCACAGGAGGTCAATCCAAAAAAGATGTTAATTAATTAATCAAAGGTCCAGCTGATCACCACGTCTGTATTGTAAATATGCAGTTACAAATAATCCAGCTAAAGTAATAGGAATTAGACCTAAAACAATTCCAAATAGAAAAACTTCAATCATTTCAATTTCTTTGAAAGGAAAAAGGAGAGGTAATATCTATCCCTAAATATTAATCCGCATTGCCCATGAATCTCAACGAGCACTAATTGGAAATTTACGCGGTAAGGAACTATAGAATAGATGAA